TTCCTTGATATCGAATATAATGTATGAAAGGATCCTTGAAAATCCATAGAGTCTTCTGACAAAAAATTCGGCACACTCCAAGATGTTCTATTTTTACATAAAAATGTATTCGCTCAAGAAGGACTCCAGAAGATATTAATCGTAAAAAAGAGGATTGTTTACAAGGAAACACTAATATAAATTCGTATTCATATATATATAAATTATATAAGAACCAAAATAGTCTTTTATTTTCTTTTGAAAATACGTAAATATATTTTTTCGGAATAATGAGACTATTCCAATTATAATATTCGTGGAGAAGGAACTGCAATAAATGTAAAGAGAGAACATCCTGGATCCAGGATTGAAGCATTTGGACCAAGATTTCCATATGGACGGGATAGGGTATTAGTATATCGGACAGATAATTTAAATGCAATAATTTATCCTCTAAAAAAGGAAATATTGAATGACTAGATTGTAAATTGTGAGATTTTGGTATTTCTTTTTCTTCAAGGGAAGATATTAACTGCAGCGAAAATGGAATTTCTACAATGACTGCAAAACCTTCAGATAGAATCTGAGAAAAAAAATTAAAATAAAAATAATTGTTATGCCCGACAAATATATTTTGGTAAATATCATTAACCGAATAAATCAAATAATTTTTTTGATACATTCGAATAATTAAACGTTTCACAAGTATTGAACTAAATTTATTGTCATAACCCAAGGAGTTTTGGGGTTCATAAAAAATTGAACTATTTAACCCATGATCATAAGCAAATACGTAAATATATTCTTGAAAGAGAAGTGGATATAGAAACTGTTGTTGCCGAGATCTATCTTCTTCTAAATATCCTTGTAATTCTTCCATTTATATTTCCACGTGAAGCAGAGGTAGAAAGAACTTCTTGAGTTATAAAATAACTGATACATAGTGCAATATGGTCAAAACAGAGTATTATGTATATTATGTATAAAATATAATAAAGAAGATTATGTATATATACAATAATAATAATAAACCTGTAAAGGAAAGAGGAAATCCAATCAATAGGTTTTTTTACTCCCCTTTTTCTAGCAAAAATGGTTTATCTTCATTATAATTACAAGAGGATAATGACCCTTTATTTTTGCAACCTGATTGCTCTTTTGATTTTGGAATTAATTATCTTTATCAGTATACTGTTTCTTTTACACATTCGTCTCTAACCCATAATAATAAATATTTAGGATTCATAAAAAAAAAAAGAATCAATGGTCTCCTCACGGGAGACCCCATCCTTTCCCGTACCAGGCACTAATCCATTTTTAACGTCTAACTAGATCGGGTAATCATTTAATTCAAATTAAGAACATAAGCTCGTTGCTTTTTGGTTTATCAGAATTGGAATTGGAGCCATGAAGCTCTATCCATTTATTCACTAGACCAAACTATAAATTTGAATTTGTTTTGTTCACTTCCCTACCAAAAAAAATTGTAAGAATTGAGTAAGGAGAAATTCTTAATTTCACTTTCATTTTAATTTGAAATTTTTTCAATGAAAATAAAATAATAAATCTATTATTTTATTTTCATTATATTACGTATTACGACATGCTGCTTTTTCCATTCATTACCTTTGAGGATCAGTCGTGGTCTTATAGACTCTACCAAAAGTCTGGACGAATTTATTGCTTCATCAAAATGTGTAAAAGATCATAGTCGCACTTAAAAGCCGAGTACTCTACCGTTGAGTTAGCAACCCAACCCTTCAAAATCAAAGTCGGATATGTAGATACGATCGAAATAAAAAACCAATTGAATTAGACTGCGCGACCCCATCAAAACATTGAACTAAGAACAAATCTTTCTTGTTGATTTATTGATCAATTAGAAAAAAAATGTATAGATCATAGTAAAAAGCACCAAATTCCTAATAGAAATGCCAAAATTCCGACGGACCAACCGTTTATTTATACATTTTTTTATTTAACCCGAGTTAAGGAAAAAAAAACATCTTCTATGACAGTAAACCCGGCAATACAAACCCGTCATTTGACTGAAGTGAATTGAAAACCAAATCCAATAATACAATATAGGATAGGGTCAGGATAAGGAGATTTCTTTATCTACGATCAATTATATTTGTTCAATATAACATTGTCAATATAAATATGACTAGAATGGTGATAAAACGAATAAAAAACTGAAGTAAATCAAATAAAGATTTTTGTTGGATTGGCACAAACAAAAAAAATATAAATAAATCAGAAATTTTTATAAAATAAGGAAGAGATAAAGACAGACAGGTTTATTCAATCAATAAAGGATAAACAAGATTAATTCCTTGTTTGTTGCTGGATTCCTATAACAGGAAAAGGACAAATTATGGATAATAAATTGTAGGTAAATGTAAATAATTACACTATATATATTTATTCCTCCCCCCCTTTTTTCTTTATTTTGGTCTTTTTTCTTTTAATTAACTTTTCATTTTAACTAATTAACTTTAACTAACTCGAAATTTTTTCTTTAAATAAATCTGCTTTCCTAAAAATGTCAGAAACAGTTCCTGTTGGTCGAGCACCTTTTTCAAGGAAATATAGAATAGCAGGAACGTTTGAATAAGTTTGATTATTTATCGGATCATAAAAACCCACTTTTCGAAGATCTCTCCCTTCTCGTCGGGATCGAACATCAATTGCAACGATTCGATAGATGGCTCATTGGGATAGATGCACATAAACAATCTCCCCCAGAAACGTATAAGAGGTTTTATCCTCATACGGCTCGAACTCGAGAAAAAAAATTTTCATTCGTACTCATAACTCAAGTTGGGTAATTCTGACATAGTCCCAGGGGAATCCTTAAATATTTATTGAGCCGTCTCTAACCTCTTTTGTTTGTCTCATCCCGAGTCAATTATTCTGATCCCTTTCTTGAGACAATTGAAAATAGTGTTTCCTTGTTCCGGAATCCTTTATCTTTCCTTTGTAAAATCATTGGATTTAGACATTACTTCGGTGATCCTTACTCCTTTTTCAAAAGGGCAGCAACATACCTTTTGTTTTTTGTTATTTTCTTCTATATAAATGGAATACCTATAGAAATAGAATACGAAGAATTGATTTCCTAGGATACACCTTTCTTTTTATAGAAAAAAAACTTTTTTTTTAACTTGTTTCAAGTTTAAACCTTTCGATTTTTTTTATATTGATATTGAGGATATATTTACAAAGTTGGTCGAACTTATCGATTGATTAGCACTAACCCTAGATTCTTCCCCTTGATAAATAAATCAATCTTTTCTACTCGAGCTCCATCACGTACTATCAATCTAAGACAAATTAGATTCCTAATGGAACAGAACAAATTATGTCGAGACAAGAGCATCTTCATTTTTATGGAAAATGGTGGATGTAAAAATCCACAGCCGATCATGTCCTTCAAGTCGCACGTTGCTTTCTACCACATCGTTTCAAACGAAGTTTTACCATAACATTCCTCTAATATAAAAAAAATAAAATTCAATTGAATTTCAAACCACGATGAAATATATTTAATGTTAAATATATTTCATTTAATATGTGCATTTAATATGTGTAATCATGAATAGTCATTGGCTCAACAAGCAGTATATAATAGTCCATACTTTCTACCTATGGATAGTTTCTAGCTATGGATAGAAAAGTATTCTATATACTTTTTGCGAATCTGGGATAAGGGTAAAGTTCAGTAAGGATCAAATTTATTTACCTCGATATTCTATCATATGAATAAAACATATTTATAAAAAAAAAACGTTTGCTAAAGACTCATTTACATCTCCAACAGATTGTTCAGGATAGTCAATCACGAAGGATACATATTTATATAATATAACAAACAAAAAAACTAGAAAACTAAAATTTCTTCATTTTAATTTAATATGTTTAGTTTAAAAAACTGGAGCAAAATCCATTATTAATCAAATAAACTCGTCCAACGACCCCAAAACAAAAGGTCGTAAATTTCTAGAAACTATTGATTTATCATACTTTTTCAAGTACCAACCAAGAGTTCATAAAAAAATGTTAAATATTATTAATATTAAATAAAAAAAAAATATTATTAAACATATTACAATTATTTACAATTATATATTATATAATTACAATAATTACAACAATAATTACAATTATATTATATATATGAGTATAGGACTTTACCTTGTTTATTTTATATGATATGATCATATGGATTTTTTATGGTTATATGGTATATGGATTTTTTTGTATTTTGTTTTACTTTTTACTTCAGGTTCGACAATTTTTCCATCAATTTCATAAAAAAGTTCAAGTACAAGTATATGAAATATACTAATTTCCCCCAATCCTTACTTTACATTACATGGATTTACAAACATATATTTCCAAAAAAAAAATTTATTTGAGGAATCTAAGATATAAGATAGAAAGAAATGGAATTCCGACAATTCTCCTATTTTGTTACCATACCACAACTTTAGAGGTTTTCTAAGACTGATGATGAAACTGATGAAATTAGTAACAAAAACTCGCTACTTTTTAGTATCATCTCCACATAGAAAAATTGGGATACCGATTTTTTACTTTAGGCGTTGTATGGAAGGGAAGAGGGATGCCTTTGTTTCACGCTGCAATTCAGAATGTATTATGTGATAATTCACATTTTATGAATATGTTATATTCAATTTAGTTAAATGGGTAACTAACTTAAAAATGAATATAACATAGTACGAGCATATTCTGAATGTGAATGATAAACCAAAAAATAATTTTAATTAAAAATGAAAAAAAAAATACATTCTAAGAATTCAGAACAACTTTTTGTTCTCTTAAAAATTTTTTGTTTTATGTGGGATTTTTATGTGGGATACAGTGTGATCCTACCTTCTGTTTCTGATAGATAGGATCTGGGACGGAAGGATTCGAACCTCCGAGTAACGGGACCAAAACCCGCTGCCTTACCGCTTGGCCACGCCCCATTTTTATCCTTTGGCACTAGTAAAGACTACTAGTCTTATTAGTTATTGGTCAACCCCCCCCCAAAAAAAATACCCAAAAAAGTACATTACATAATACGTAATACATAATAAATACATATGAAAAACAAATACATATGAAATACATATGTAGCATATTTTTGTTGCTAGGATTTAAGACATATAAATTATATATATAATGTAAAAAATTCATTGATCATTACGTAGAATTCAATTAAGATAATGTATGAAAGTAGAATTCCTTTCTTTTTCATTTTTCCCTTATAAAAATAATTCAATCAAAATAAAATTATCTAATACACAAGAACGAAATGTTTGTTATGCTTAATATCTTTAGCTTAATCTGTATCTGTCTTAATTCTGTCCTTTATTCGAACAGTTTTTTCTTTGCCAAATTGCCCGAAGCTTATGCGGTTTTCAATCCAATCGTAGATGTTATGCCTGTTATACCTCTTTTCTTTTTTCTATTAGCCTTTGTTTGGCAAGCTGCTGTAAGTTTTCGATAAAATTTTTAATACTTTGCCAAATAGACTCATTTTGCCAAATCCAAATCGATTCATGATTTATTCGATAATAAAATTCGAAAAATGAATAAGATCGACTAAGTATTACATTATTATTATAAACCCTCGATTCAAAAATTTCAATTATTGTATATTAATATTAAATAACCGCAAAGATGAATTTGGATCAGCTTATTTACTCGTTCTCACCTTTCAGTGAGCAAAGAGTTTACTGGGTCTAGGTCCCGTACAATACCTAATTGTCGATATGACAAGAAGTTTTTTGTAAGTTGTAAATAAGAAAGAAAAATCTTATTACATACAATACAAAGAAATTTGTAAAAATGACTTTCTTTTCCAAAATTGAATTTTTTTGCAGGGGGTCGTGTAAAATTAAACAAACAAATTAAACAAATATAGTAGATGTGTTGAAAAGAAAAAATAGGTAATCTATTCCCTTTTTCGAAAATAAGATTATTTTGGAGGTTGTGTAATGCTTAGTCTTAAACTCTTTGTTTACACAGTAGTGATATTCTTTGTTTCTCTCTTCATCTTCGGATTCTTATCTAATGATCCAGGACGTAATCCTGGACGTGAGGAATAATTTTTTTTCTAAACTTTTCTTACTAAACTTTTCTTATTATTTTATCTATTCTATAAATTTACCTATGATAAATTCAAGGAATTGAAATTCCTTTTGAAAGTTCGAAATCGAAAGTATCAAGCGGGTCGAGTAATCAGAGCGAGCGGAGAAAGAGGGATTCGAACCCTCGGTACGAATAATTCGTACAACGGATTAGCAATCCGACGCTTTAGTCCACTCAGCCATCTCTCCAAACTCCAAATGGAAAAGAAAATCGAAATAATTTAAATTAAAGAAATTACGGAGAATTCAATATTTTCTTTATTTTATTTTCATATTTCATATCATATATTATGAATTAATATATATTACTAATATTACTATTACATATATATATTTATAAAATTATAAATTATAAATAAAATAAAGAAATTATTATTTTATAATTAAATAAAATGCAATTATAAAATTTTATATTAGGAATTTCCTATTTTTCATTAATATAAAATAAGTAAGTTCAGAGTAAATAAAGAACGAATTTGATTAGGAATTACATTTAGATAATGATTCGAAACAAGTATCTACAATACAATAGAAAGAATATCTTACTTCTTTGATTTTGTACGAAAGATTTATTCCCCCGGCCCAGGCCGGGTCTTAGTTAAGTACCGGCCAGGCCAGTACCTCTTTTTGTCTAGCTTCAATGACCCTTTCAATCCGAAAATACTAGCAATCCAACAAAACAAGGATATATATATAGTCTTATTGAAATTTATGTATGTTATTTAAAAAATTCGAAAATTTGAAAAGCTTTGGGCCCTTTACCCTTTTAAGTCCCCGGCTAACAGGACTAAATATGCGTCAACACCATAATTTGGATCCTATCTTGATTGTGTCTCACTCCTTTGTTCGACAAATAGTCCATTTATATACAATAATGTATATGTAGCGGGTATAGTTTAGTGGTAAAAGTGTGATTCGTTCTATTAAAAACTTAAATAGTTAAGGGAAGGGGTATCTCCGTTTTTTTTTCATACTCCGATCAAAAACTTTATTTCTTAAAAAGGTTTAATCCTTTACCTCTCAATAGCATATTTGAGGAAGAACATACATTCTCACGATTTGTATCCAAAGTCCTATTAGAAATTCATTTTTATTTTTAATAAATAAAAATGGATTATGTAGTCGTGAAACATAATTTTTTTGAACTGGATCCAGTCTTCCAATTGAATAAGTATGACTAAGGATCCATGGATGAAGATACAAAAATTTAGTTCCAATCGTAACTAGATCTTCTATTTTGGTGTTGTAAAAGGGAAATTGAAGCCAAACAAGCTGGAAGAGAGTGGTTTTGGTTTACTAGAACCATCCGCATCGCATATTGTTTCAGCTCGGTGGAAACGAAATTCTTTTCCTCAGGATC